CGAAAAGATTCCTTACCTAATAAGAAACTAGCGGTTCTATCCCATCTACGTCTCTGGAAATTAATCAAAAATTGCAAGTACTTTCTTTTCTTTTGCGTGAGAAACCACCCGCGTTTAAATAGAGTCCTCGTTTCGGCAGTCGCCAAAAGCCCATCGGATATCTCTTTCTTTGACTTCTCCGCAACTTTTTGATGTGAAAACAGAGAGACAGGGGTCTCATTGTCGAAGTCGAATAGGAAAAAGAGTGGATCTCCAGGGTCCCAAAAGAACTGGCGTCTTCGCAAAACAAAAACGAGTTGTTCTTTGGGTCCACCCTTCAATAACGACAAATAATACTCTCGAAGCCCATCCTCTTGAGCATCGTCATCCTCTAGATCATAGTTGTAAGAGACATAATATTTTGTCTTTGGAATACGGGGATCGTCTTCGATTCCAGTCCGCAAGTACTCCAAATACTTCTCTAGAGTATCACGATTTTTTGCCAGTTCATTCAAATAATCAAATAAAAAACGAGTGGGATCAGATTCATCATCGTGATCAGATTCATCATCTTGATCAGATTCATCATCGTGATCAGATTGATCATCGTGATCAGATTGATCATCGTGATCAAAATCATAAAAATCATAATCGTGATCAGATTCATCATCTTGATCAGATTCATCATCCTTGAACTGGGACCAAGAAGGCAATCCCGTCCCCCTCTTCTTCCGGGCCCAATAAGGAAATTCCGATAAAGCGGGCCTTTTGATACAATCATATATAAAGTCCGAAGGTTGCCACATTCTAGGAGACCAAGCTATTTCATCGAATAACTCCAGCATAAGATCGTGCAGGATGGGGGCTTCTCCTACCAACTCCGATTCATAGAGAAGTTCAATATCCGTGATAGAACGAACTGCACTTTGCATCCTATAGAAAGGATGCGGGGATGTCACTCGATCATTAGAAAAAGATTCTTTTTCTATCCCGAACAATATCACCAGAGCGACTTCTACTTCTAATAGGACCTCAACGATGTGAGAATCATTCTCAAGGAAGCTAAAAGACTGCATCCAATTTTTTTGATAATTCATCCAATTTTTTTTAGTGGGTTCTACGTGTATAGGTACAGGCCACCAAAGCTTTTGAGCGACCGATCCGGCAGAACAACTGAAAAGATAAAGAAGTATCGTTAATCTCTTAATGTTCGTTCCAAGTTCGAAGAACCATTTGTACACATAAGCCTCCCCGTCGTGCCATAATTGCTTCTTTAGAAAGATAGATATAGGATCTATAAGATAATTACTTATATTACTTATAAATGCATTTTGTGCAAAAATCCTTCCTATCTGATAGAAAATGATCCCACGATCCTGAAACGGAAGTGGCCTTTCTTTCATCTCCCAAGTTTGTTTATGAAGAGCGTATCTAATTGTATTAGTGTCTATAATTGATTTACCCTGTAACATACTAAAAGCTACGGCCACATTGTTAAGTGCTACAAGATCTGGTACATTGTAACCCATGGCTATGGAACCGACTCCATTAGTATGGAACATTTTCGTTTCCAAGTGAAATCCCTTAGTATATGAAAGGGTGAAAAAGTGCTTTCGTTGTTGTGGAATAAGAAGCTTTCGTATCTTAATGCATGTAATGAATTTATCCACTAGAGTGGGATCCACTTTTTGGGGAATATGAGTCGAAGCAATAACAAGAATATCGGTAGTGGACCGTCTTTCACAATCCCTGGAGAAAATATCCTCGGGGAAATAGTTCAATACTAAAGCGAGGGAGTCCCACTGATCCAAATACAGATGCAGATAATGAATGTTTGAAATCCATACTATGCAAGGAGACATTGCTCTTGCGAATTGGAAGTCTATGTAGATACAATATGGGTCGGGTTCCAGCCCCATTACACGCCTAATTATCCCATCATCCACCAAAACTTGCCCCCCCAGCTCCCAGTTAAGATCGACATCATCATCAATACCGTCACTATCCAGACTCTCATTCTTAAACTCATCTAGATATTCCTCAGAATCTTTATTAAAATCAATACAATCAACATCCAACTCCACCAACGCATCGTCAAATTCCTCAAGATCGACGCACTGATCAAGATAAAAAAAGAGTGTATCAGGCGCTTTGTCCAGAACTATCGGAACGAAAGGAAGATAGGAGTTTGTCGCTAGGGATTTGACCAAATGGGATCGTCCAGTTCCTGTAGAACCTACCACTAAAATACCCTTAGGGGGGGCTAGGCGTAGGCGGAGCGAAAAGGGTTTTGATTTTGCATAACCAAAACTATTAGCCTCATACCAGAGTCTTGAATAAAAGCCTGTTTGATAATGAGCAAGGAATATCCGTTTTTCTGCTAAACAGGATGTATTGAACTCATAATTGATTAGACCCTTTTGATGAATGTCAACTAAGTATCGTAAGTAAACTGCTCCCGGTTGTTCAAGCATTTGATAACCAGAATCATTCTTGAATAAATGATCACTATAAGTCAGACCCAATAGAATTTGATTCATCCCTTTTTCTGTACTGAAGGTGCAGGACTGCATCAAGGAATGTCTAGGTTTATCCAAAATCCAATCAGTGCTCAAGATCCAGGATTCTATTTTATCATGAGTCTTCAAACTTTCTCCTTTTATTATCCATGAATAGATCTCTTTACTTCTATGACTTAGATATCTCGTCTTTATCGAAAAAGTGATTCGATCGATGAAAAAATTTGGTAGGAAATTTATGAGAAGATCGATGGGAGTGAAAAATATCATCTCTATAAATAAGACCCCATAATATTGTATGCGGAGGATATAAAACGGTATTTGGTTGTCGACTAGGTCCATAGCAAATCCAAGGAAATTCTTTTCCAATTTGCGTTTCCATTGGAACTGGAACCGGAAAGAATTCGGTTCAGGTATACTAGGATACGCATCCAGAAGGTCCTCCAAATCACTCATGTATGATTCCATCATCAAAGATTTTAACCCTTCGAACTCTGTATGTAACTCACTAGAGGTTTTGGAAACCGACATAAGATATATCTGAACGAGATATCCAGCAAGAAGAAGAAGTAAAAGGATTGAATAGAGTAACTCCCGAACATTTGGCGAGCTCCGATTTGTCGATATCAATGGTAATTCCTTCTTGACATAAATTGTTTTACGAAATGTTTCATCAATTAGTTCCCATATTTCGTCGTTCTCCAGAAGAAGCTTATGTAAACACTTAAGAGAAATCTCACTTATCTTTGTCTTCAATTTTCTCTTAAGAATTCGCCATTTTCTCTTAAGAATTCGCCATGATCTATCTGATCTCTGCATAATATCATTCAAAATGGATACAAATTTGTGATTGCTACTTAGTAGGTCTGCAAAGGTATCTAAACATAGTAGGTCTGAAAGGGTATCTAAAAATAGCGGGTCTGCAAAGATATCGAAAAATCGTAGGTCTGAAAGGGTATCTAAAAATAGACATTTTATATATTTGTACCCTGTCGAAGTAAAGAAGAATGGCAGATATGTTTGGAATAGATTCCATTTTGAGAGAATTGTATCTCGTTGAAAAGTTCTATCCATCTGCCCTTTCTCAATGCATTTCTTTGAACGAAGATTCCGTTTTTTCCTCTTTGCGGATGGTAAATATTTCTCAGAAGGTGAATTGAGATACCGATGCAAGTTCTTCCTTTCTGAATCAGATAGACTCATATCTGAAAGAGGTTGACAATAAGTTCTTTCCAAATTGACTATTTCTTCCTCTGTTAGAGGTGTTCCAGAAATGTCTGCGATCGAGTAAATAGTTCTACGAACGAATAGATCGGATCGAATTGGAAAATGGAAAGATTTGTACAAGTTATACCTTTCGTCACCTCTTTGTGGAAAATCGTTAGATATGAATATGTTAGACTCGATTGGTGAAATAGTATCTCTCTCCAAAAAAGCATGTTTTTTTTTACCGCCGCACAAAGAAAATATTTTCTTGCGAATGAATAAGATATTGAGGAATTTTCTATACGTAAAATCATAATTATTGATACGGGCCTTTTCCATATAAAAAGGGAATCCTTTGTTACAATAGAAGAAGAAGTGATGTGGATTATTCAAGAATCGAAGTCGATTTACTTTATAAAAAGCAGATATCAATGAACTTCTATGAAATGCTTTTACGGGATTCAACCAATTGTCTTGATCGCGGAATATCATTGAGAAATAGGAATCCGTGTTATCAAAGGATTTCCTGTGATTCTTTCTAGTATGGAATGAGTCAATCATCCACTTCCACTTCGGTATCTTATTGAACAAAAAGGGTGATATTGTTCTTCCATTGATCAATAATTTCGATTTTTGGGAAGTATCATGATCCTCCGCTTTCCATTTTTTCAAATGAACGATTTGAAGACCTAGTGATTTTAACAACGGATTGCAGAGTTGATCATTCGGACCTTTCAATTCATAAATGTGGATCTCGGACCTATGAATAGGCATATTCCCTAAACTCACAAAGAAAAAAGGAAGTGAGTTAGACAAAAAGAGAATCAATTTTGACAAAAAAAGTGACTTAGAATATTTTTTTTTGTTGATAACCTTAGACCAATCAATCCAATATGGATTAATAGGTAATCGATCGAAGACTACTTGAAAAAGGCTTTTCTGCTCAGAAACAAAATGTTCAAAATGTTCCTGGAAATTATTGCTCCCATTGAAGCATTTGTATCTATATGCATCAGGATCCCGATTCATGGATCTCTCGCTTCGAGAAATCAAAATAAGAGAATCGAACCATTTCTTCTGACTCTTTTTCAAATTCGATAAATGTTGGTTGATCGTATATTTCATTCTAGTTCTATGATTCAGAGTATCGTTCCCTATTTGATCCCCTTGAATTCCATATTCGAAGTTGTGATCGGATCTATTCATTAAAAAGAATCGATTCAATCCATTTCTTATGTACCCATAAGTGCTATATTGGATTTGAATCAGATTTCGGATCAATCTATATTGATTGACTGCCTCCATTATGTTGTTGCTAGCAAATACCACTATTTTTTCTTTTGTATCTTTCAAATAATTCCCGCAGGAGATCCGAAGCCATTTTTTTCTGATCCTTTGATAAAAAGATTCATTCTCTTCATAAAAAATAGGAGGTAGAACCAATAAAGATTTCTTTTTTGATTCATCCCTGGAGTTGAATACCTCATTCAAGAATTGTTTTTGATCCAATCCGTAGGAATCAATAGAAAAGGCAAATCCCTTATGATACACCAGATCCGGCTCGGTTATTGATAGAGTGAATAGATCTGCCATTTCTTGAAATCTCTCTTCAGATTCAAAATCGTGGTGTAACGTGTATCCCCCCCTGTTCCGGTCATGGAATAGATGAAATAAATCAAAAAATGGATTGTTGTTCAAGAATGAAATCTTATTGGAACTATCCATATTCGGTTCATCCTTCGGAACCATATCACATCCCCGATCTGATGAAATAGGATGAATTGAGACAGTCTTTTGTAAATACGTAATTATCTTGAATATATTAACCATTTCCTTATTTTCCGATCGCCTGGAGGGGATAAAAGAAACATATTGTTCTTTCTTCAACAATTTCTGATCTCTAGTGAACCTCTCAGTAGGACTTGAACCCAGATGAAGTTCTGACCATCTGTCAGAGAAAAAAGAACGAACGGATCTTGTAGGATTCCCAAGAAGTTCTTCGATTTCTTCCGTAAGCAGATGATTATTCATCTGCTTCTCGCGTTCCGTGAATAGCCGAGACATTGAGGAATATCCAGAAAGGCATTTCGGGAATTGGCCTGATTCTATCTCTTTTCCTTTTGGAAGATAGAGGAGTGAAACAATCAGCCTATTGATATTGGCAGACCCAAAGGATTCTTCCAATGTATCATTTCTGGACCCAATCGAATTAATAGGTATAGGAAGAAGCCCTATCAAATAGAGATTTTTTCTTTCGACCATATTTCGATTGTTAATACGATATATAAGGCTCCCTACTACAAAGAATACTACACCCTTGATCGTGAAAGTGAAATATCGGTTAATAGTTGAATCCCGCGAATTGAGTGAAAATAAGGTACTCAAAATTCGGAGATCAAAGAGTTTTAGAAAACGTTCTTGGTCGAAAAAAATCTTAACCAAAGGTCCCACTGAATTGAAGTAGGACCATGTCCATGAATCGAAGAAATAGCCAGAATTCTTGATCCCTATCAATACCTCTTTAAACTCGAAAATGATCAATTCTCTGAAAGTTATGTAAGTTTGTCTTCTTCGTCTTTTCATATATTAAAAATACCCCCTACTAAAATATTAGTAGTTTATTTACACTTTACTCTTTAATGTGGATCTGTAAAATATTCGTATTTTATTTAAACTTTACTCTTTCATGTTAATGTGGAAATGTAGTTGTATATCAAATCTTAAATGAAACCATAATTGTCTATCACGTAATTGTCTATCTATAATATTAATTGTCTATCACGTAATTGTCTATCTATGATATTAATTGTCTATCTAGAATATGATTATGATACTGCACTTATGATATTTCACTGAAAATGTGTCTAAAATCTCTATTTCTATACTAGAATATATATGAAAATGAAAACGTATATTTATATTCTATTTCAATGAAAATTTCAATGATATTTGTATCAAATGAAAATTGTATTTGTATTGATTTATCCTAAAGATTTCATTTCAATTGGAATTTGGTTATTCACCATGTACGAGGATCCCCGCTAAGCATCCATGGCTGAATGGTTAAAGCGCCCAACTCATAATTGGCGAATTCGTAGGTTCAATTCCTACTGGATGCACGCCAATGGGACCCTCCAATAAGTATAAGTCTATTGGAATTGGCTCTGTATCAATGGAATCTCATCCTCCATACATAACGAATTGGTATATTCATTTCATAATATATGAACAGTAAGAACTAGCAGTCTTATTGAGACTCGAACTCATAGGGAAGAAAATAGGGTGTCTGTCAAGGTAATAGCTATGAATAGTCATTGACTCCCGGGAAAGGGTAGAAGAATGGGACCATTATGGGACATACAATGCATTACAGACGTATGATCATTACCCTTCAACCGGTTATTCTATTCCACCTCTTAGAACGAAAAGAACGTAAAAAAATATTTTTTTTAATAGCATGGGGATACAT